CCGAGGCATCCGCTATGGTTATTTCGTATCCGCCCTTTTCTTTTCGAAAAATTTTCTTTACTATACCGGCTGCTGTAGCATTATAAACTGTATTATTACTCTTGCTTCCGTCAGGATAAATCTGGCCCCTTCCCCTGTTACCACCTACATATATTGGATATTTTAAGAAGTGAACATCTTTCTTAGTAGTAGGGTCTGGCGAAAGAATCGGAAAGGTGATTTCACTATATTTTTGCCCAGGAACAGGGCCTATCACAATAATATTTTTTTTATTGGGGCGATAACTCTGAAAAGAAAGATTGCCTATCTTTTCTTTCATCTCGGGAGAAATACGATCAGGTGGGGCTAATTCAAATCCTTCAGGTAAAATAAGAACAGCCCCTACATTCAAACCTCCCTTTTTGCCGTTAGCAAGAACTTGTTTTAGTTGCATATCATAAGGAATTCGAACAACTGCTTCAAATACAGTATCAGGAAGAACTGCTTGTGGAACCTCAATATCCACGGGCTTATTAGCTAAATGGCAATTGGCACATACAATACGCCCAGTTGCTTCTCGTGGGTTTTCATAACCTTGCTGTGCAAAAATGGGATACGCATTTGAAATGGATGACCGAGTTATTATATATATCATGACAGATACGGAAATACATCGAGTAATCTGTTCTTTTATCCAAGAAAAAGTATTTCTAGTTTGCATGGTCCAATCGTTGATCCCGAAAATTTCTACAATAAATTGGGTAGGTTGCTAGTATAGTTCCCTATCCACGATTCTGCTATTTACCTTACTGAACTGAATTTACTGAAATAATATTACTGGAATATGAGAGAAACTCCTCGCCCTGGATGGGTAGAAATTCAAGGAGTAAGTACGATTTTGAATGCTTTGATTATGTACGAAGTAAGAAACATTCTAATTAGAAATTAGAATTGGATTCATATTCGTATATATAAATTTTTCAATCATTCATTGAATGATAAATCACTACAAGTGATGGGGATACACGATTTAAATAACGGAAAATCCAATACTTTAAAATTGTATCTAGAATGACTGGAAAAGTGGAAACAAGACCAGATATAATTTGATCGTTATGCGCAAATCCAAAATCTTTATAGATAGAACCAATCATTAGTTCCCAACCGTGGGGCGAATGAAATCCGATACATAAATCGGTTAATAAAAGAATAGAAAAAGCTTTTATTGTGTCACTTAAATTATATAGGAATTCCTGAACCCAAGAATTAAGAAGAATAAGTTCTTTATTCCCCAAAATAGAATACCCACTTAGAATAAGGAAACATATTATATTTGTCGAGAAGTGCAAAATCATATGGATACAATCCTCATTATGCATCTTGATCAATTGAATCGTTTCATTGTGGATTCCTATACGAAGCTTTTGTAGATGTGTTTCCGAGTATTCCTTTATCATTTCGTCCAACAAACAGAGCTCCTCTAATTCGAGGAATTTTTCTAGAAGACTCGTTTCTTGAATATCATTCAAAAAAGTTTCAGATTGTTTAATATTCCACCAATTAGTAACCCAAGATTCCAGACTTTTTTGAAATGATAGAGAGATCCACCAGGGTAAAAATACTATAGATACGAGATATAGAAAGGGAATAAATGCTCTCTTTTTTTCCATTTTTTTTTTTTCATCTAGAATCCGTTTTTTGTTATAATTTGGTAATTAGTCCTTGAATCTTGAAAAAACACAAAAGATAGAATAAAGAATCTACTCTGAATTCGAATGAATAAATAAAAAAATAGTGTTTACAGATATTGCAATTGGTCAAATTCGAAGCAATTCCTTCCTTTTAATGAATACGTGGGACAGCCACTTCATTTAATTAATGAATATTATTTTGATTTCAAGACGAGAGAACTTACTTGAATACCAAAATATCAATCCAATATTAGGAAATATTTCACGAGTTACCCATAGCACAAAATAAAGAATTGAGGGTATGAATGTGATGATCAAAAATGGATGGCAAAACAAAATTCGGATAATCAAATTATTGTTCTAGTTATAATTAAAAGAAAGCCAATTATTTATTTGATCAAACAAGAGAACAAAAGAAAAAAAAAAAAAGAAAACGAAAGATTGCTAAATAATATAATAAAAATACATGTTTGTATTGTATCTAACCTATCAATTCTAACTACCGGGCCTAAAGAAAGTTATTTATTTCGATTTGATATATGGAATGAATCTATTGTTTTTTCTATTTTTTACTTTCTATTTTTTTTTTTTTTTTACATTACTGAGTTGAATTGAGAATTGAGTTGAGTCGATTTCCATACGGATAAAGACCCCTTTTTGTAGACAAATTGGTAGACAAAAAAAAATTTCCCTTTTTGGTTTTTCTGTATACCTGTATACGTATGTTTTGACCTGAATGAGTATTTTGATTTAATTTCCGTATTAAATAAATAAATAAGGTACGCCGTATAAATAAAAAAGGATTGTAGGCTTTTATTTAATTTTATTCCGAGCTGAAAAAGATAAGATTCAAAATACTTCAATTGGGACACGCAGGAAATAGGCCAATTCAGCAGCTTTTTGTTCAATTTCTCGTGGAGTCAAATTCTCATCAGTACGAGTCAAGGGAATGGCCCCCTGACCTCGAATTTCCAGATAAAGGACACGACGAGTATAAATACCCTCTTTAAGTTCTATTCTAATGGACTGAATATCTTTTATAAAAAATCGGAGGAAAATGCGACGATTTTTTCCAGGAAATCCCCAACGAAAAATACATACTATTCCTTCTTTTCTATCGAATCGATCATAACCACTACCTACATTCCACGAAATTGTACACCACAAATAGGAGCTAATAAAGAGGCCTGCGATACCATAGAAAGACATCACGATCCCTTGTGGAAAAAAAAGAATTTGCTGGGGGGGAAATAAAGATATCAAATTCCTACCAAGATAGCTGGAAATTCCAACCAATAAGAATCCTAATGAACCTAAAAAAAGGATAAATGCCCAGCAGAAATTACTTATTTTTCTAGATCCCGTTATAAGTTCTATCCATATACGTTCTGATCGCCAATTCATAGTAGATCGGGTTGCATTTTATTTGAATTGAAAGAATATCCCAAATGGATTTGACTTTTCTTATTCTTTTTGTTTCCGATGTAACTCTCATCAACTAGTACCATTCTGATGTGAATCTTTACTTTAAACTAGTTAGATCGAAAATAATAACATCGACCCCTAATGTCATGTTTCCACAGGCACACGCATAAGGGCTCTTTCGTTTAGGTTCGGAAGAAATCACGTGGTAGACCATTCTGCTAAATAGATATCTGTGTTATGATTCAAGTCTAAGTCTTGAAATGAAATATTTTGCCCACCAGATCTAAACAATCTTGTTTTTTTGAACATGAAGAAATAAAGAAGCCATTGCAATTGCCGGAAATACTAGGCCTACTAAAGGCACTAAAATAGAAGGAAAGTTGATAGTTGTCATAAAATGGGTCCCTCGATTTACTATATTGTACCTGTTTGTTATATTTTTTTTGTTATTATGTTATTATATTAATAAATTAATTCGAATTCTATAATTCTATAGAAGTAGAAGTGAGTAGATTTATATAATAAGTGCGAGGAACGCAGAACTAAAAAAATAGGCTTTACACATATAATATATGATAATCGGCTTTATTATTCTTCATTTTTTTCTTCTTTCTTTTGCTTCTACAAATTCAATAAAATAAATCGAAAGAATAACGTTTCTTATAAATTAAATTTACAAAGGATTCGTTAGAATCCGATCCAAGAGGGATTTAAAATAAGGAAAAAGTAAGGTGGATTATCGGAAATATAATGAATATATATAATTATTCACATTTTTTTCTATTCTACAATTAGGTTGTCGCCAACTAAAAACCCCCATTCTTCTGGTTTTGACTTTGATTTGATTCCGATAAACCAAATACTTTATTGACACAAATAATTGACCTTAATGCTCAACTTGATTTTCATTCAAAGGAAAAAAAGTGTGCAGCTGAAATAACTCACTTAGAACGCTCTTTAAAAGTTTACGTGGTACGATTGGATCGAATAAACCCTTATCGAATAAATTTTCGGTTTCTTGTATACCTTCAGGCACTGTCGTCTTCAATGTTTCTTCAATTACTCTTTTACCCGCAAATGCAATGTAGGCATTGGGTTCGGCAATAATGATATCCCCCAACATACCAAAACTAGCTGTCACCCCACCAGTAGTAGGCCATGTAAGGATTGATACATAAAATAACTTTTTATTTGATTGATAGTCATATAAAGCAGCAGATATTTTAGCCATTTGCATTAAGCTCAAGCTTCCTTCTTGCATCCGTGCCCCTCCGGAAGCACATACGATAATAAGGGGTAGGAATTCTTTGCTAGCATATTCAATCAACCGGGTGATTTTTTCACCTACTACGGATCCCATACTACCTCCTATAAACTGAAAATCCATAACCCCCATTGCTACACGAATACCATTTATTTGACCTATACCTGTTTGAACAGCTTCCGTTAACCCGGTCTCTCTTTGAGAAGACTCAATACGATCTTCATAATCCTCTTCCGCTACCTCTTCTTCTTCCGCTACCTCTTTTTCTTCCGCTCCCTCTTCTTCTTCCGCTCCCTCTTCTTCTTCCGCTACCTCTTCTTCTTCCGCTACCTCTTCTTCCGATTCCTCTTCTTCCGATTCCTCTTCTTCTTCCGCTACCTCTTCTTCCGATTCCTCTTCTTCTTCCGCTACCTCTTCTTCCGATTCCTCTTCTTCCGATTCCTCTTCTTCTTCCGCTACCTCTTCTTCTTCCGCTACCTCTTCTTCCGATTCCTCTTCTTCCGCTCCCTCTTCTTCTTCCGCTACCTCTTCTTCTTCCGCTACCTCTTCTTCTTCCGCTCCCTCTTCTTCCGCTCCCTCTTCTTCCGATTCCTCTTCTTCCGATTCCGAATAAAATTCAAGATCCATAGAAAACATGTCTT